ATTGAAATTCATTTTCAACTCATTCATAACTGTTTAGTCAAAATAACAATTTATTTTGATTGAACTGCTTAGTTTTGTTTGCTGTGGTACATGTATCATTTCAAGATTCATCGACTTGAATTGTTCCATTTACTTCAATTTTATTTTTATTTCGATATCAATTATAAATATATATTGATCTTGCTCTTATACTTTATACAAATAAGACTCTTTTCTCGATTATACAAATAAGACTCTTTTCTCGATTTTTCATCTCACTTCGGATTCTCTATAAAAATCTATAAAAAAAAAAGAATTCAAAATAGAATTTTGAATAAAATACTAATTAAATAAAATACCAATCCATATAAAATCTATATAAAAATAGAAAATACTATATTCTATATGTAATATAGTACCTCCACCTATATAATATAAAAATAAAATATAATAATAAATAATAATAATATTAAACATTAATGGAATAGGATCTTATATTAACTAAATTCGACTTCTATTCTATATATTCTATTTCTATTCTCTATATTCTACTTCTATATTCATTTAGAAATTTATATAAATATATTAATTAAAATTAATTCAATTATTAATTCAATAATATTAATTCAATTTATTAATTATTCAATTTAGCAATTCAATGTTAGGGCAATAAAAGACTCCTTTCTTTTATTGCTATACCTTACCTAGTATAGCAATATAAAGAAGAGCCCATTTTACAATGTTAAATGTTAATAATGAAAGTTAATAAAGATCCTAATTTTTCAAACTCCAGCTTGTCTATAAATAGAGTAAGTCGTTTTTAAATCCGTGTAACTTACGAGTAGATTTGATTTTTGTTGAGTTAGGTTGGAATTTGTTTTTAAATGAGTTCGTGTCATGATTTTGACTCCAAAAATTCATTAGGCTTAGGCGGGTATCCCAAAGACAAAGAAAAAAAGTATCACTAACTCTTTTTGATTGCGGATAGGAAAAGGGAAAATTCCTAATGTAATTGACTTAGGAAAGAAAATTGGGTTTGTTTAGCCAAGACAAGATAAAAAAAAATAGCTATTGGTTCTATTGAAGTGCACTTTTTTTGATTTCGGCTTTATACTCTATCCTGAATGATTCCTGCGAGCAAGCTTATGAGAATGCTTTTTTTTTCGTTTTTCGATAAACCAAGCAATTGCAAGTGGCTAGTTACAAACAATACAATAATGAAGAAATAAAAACTATACAATTTTTGTCTTTGTATCTTTGTATTTGAATTTTATTTCATTTTTTTTAGGGCTATACGGACTCGAACCGTAGACTTTCTCGGTAAAACAGATCAAACTGATTATTCTCAAAATGATTCGAACTGTTTCAAAGACCCAACATGCATTTTTTTGCATTGGGCTCTTCCATTAACTGATATAAATAATCAGTTAGTCTACCATAATTCTCTTGACAAGAAGATAAGAAGATGGCTCCATGTGCTCTGATTTCTTATTTGGATTCCGATCTGAGAGCACTACCGAAGTGTTTCAAAGAAGGTTATCCTGACGTAGGTTTGCTTTTGGCTTAGATCAACCTAAGTTAAATGAAGTCTCCATCGCCCCCCTTTTATTTAAAAAATCCAATATGAAACTTCATACACCTTAAAGTTCATAAGATAGGACGAAAAAAGAATTTTTTGAGGTCTTTATACTCATTATGCCTAGCATTGAATAGAGTTAGTATTCCCCTTATCAATATCTTAAATCAATAATGGGTTCTATTGGTTGCCTAAAATCTAAAAATATAAATAGAAAAGGGGCACCTAAATTGGACCGAATCTTTTGTCAGGCTATTGTTCTCTTGTTCCCTAAAAGTCATGGAGTAAGACATCAACTTCTCAATAAGTTGTTTGATTCCATAATGTACTCCTCTGAAAAAACATCGGCGCGCGTGTAAACGAGGTGCTCTACCTAACTGAGCTATAGCCCTTTTGCTTGTGATATATATTTTATCATGTCAATAATTTCTTGTCAAGATGAATATTACATGATCCAACTTTTATCTCTTTGATCGGTATTGCTTATAAATAATATTACATTTATAATCCATCGATGTGATGGGTTCCATTTCTTTCTCTTTTTGATTCTAACTGACCTACTTAACTCAGTGGTTAGAGTATTGCTTTCATACGGCAGGAGTCATTGGTTCAAATCCAATAGTAGGTATAACTTATTAGATATCCGAATCCATGGTATCTAATAAGTTTTTCTAGCCGCCTTAATTTTATTGATTTTTGATATTTTCCATTCCATTCTATTTCTCTTTCTCTAGTTCATTGTTGAATTTGAAAATTTTTCGTTGTATTAGATAGAATCCGATTCCATTTATGATTCTAGTCAATTGGCAGAATTAAAAAATAAAGTGTATAAACAGAATTTCTGTTTATACAGAAGTTTTTCTTTTGATTATTCGGGCGCACCGCCAACGGGTTATAGTTACGAAATCACATTGATAGCCTCTACTCGTGCTCTAGCTCGTCTGA